GAGTTCCGACGAAAACCGACCAATTGAAGGAACTCCCATTTCTATTTATAGGATCAAGCAACTCAGGTTTTGTCGTTCTAGAACATGAGATTTTATAGAAGCAATGAAAAATAGATACGATTAGAACCCAAAAAGGCAGAAAAAATATATATAAAAATTTATATATAATAATATAAGAATTATTTATATAAGAATTACTATCACTTTCTATTTATTTATTTCCTTAATTGAATTTTGTTTGATTAGGACCAAGCTACTTAAAAACCTCCGCCTTTTTAAAAATATCCCGAACAGTTCCTGTGGGCTGAGCGCCCTTTTCAAGGAAATATAGAATAGCAGGAACGTTTAAATAACTTTGATTCTTTATCGGATCATAAAAACCCACGTTCCGAAGATCTCTTCCTTCTCTTCGGGATCGAACATCAATTGCAACGATTCGATAGACGGCTCATTGGGATAGATCTAAAGACCCCCCCTAGAAACGTATAGGAGGTTTTCTCCTCGTACGGCTCGAGAAAAAATGATTTGGAGTTTTGTCTACGTATAGAATTATAATTAATGGCAAAGGAGTTGATAAAATAAATTAGAATGGGATTTTACTCATATTTTTATTTTTATTCCTCCTTCCTGAAAAAGAAAAAATCATTTGTACCCATAACTCAAGTTGGATAATTCTCAAATAGCTTAAAAGAAAAAAGTATTTAGGCAATTTATTTCATTTTTTGAATAGTCTTTAACCCCCCTTTTGTTTGTCTCATTTAAAATACAATCCATTTGGATTCTTTATCTTTATTATGATCTAGTTTTTGAGACAATTGAAAAAACAGCGTTTCCTTGTTCTGGGATCCTTTTTCTTTGTTTTAAATCAGTGGGTTTAGACATTACTTCGGTGCTTCTTAATCCTTACAAAATGGCAGCAACATACCCCTTTTGTTTTGTGATTTATTTCTAGCAAAGAATCATACAAACACTTGATTCCCCGCGATAGACTTTTAATCGAAAGAGTTTTTTCAATTCCAACAAATTTTCCTTTTGAATTAAAAACTTGACCGAATCGGATCCTTTCTATTTCTATATTGATGATAGACTTACGAAGTTGTTCCAATTAATTGATTGGTATTAACCCTAGATTATTGACCCCTGAAAGATGAATCCATACTTTCTACCCGAGCTCCATCATGTACTATATTCATTACAACCTAACAAAAAGAAGGATTCTAGTGAAAACAGAACAGATGTCGGGCCAAGAGCACCTTCATTCTTAGAAAAGATGGCGGATGTAAGAAAAATCCACACCGGATCGTGTCCTTCAAGTCGCACGTTGCTTTCTACCACATCGTTTCAAACGAAGTTTTACCATAACAAAACATTCCTCTAATTTGGAACCCGTATGGAATTGATTCAATTATGGAATCATGAATAGTCATTGGTTCCGTCGATACATAAACATATTAATCTATACCCTTTTTTTTCTTCTATACAAAGATGGCAAAAAGTTTTCTGAAGCAATCTTAGCAAGACCCCGCCTATTATTGTATGTTATTGTATGAATGCAACACTTTACTTTTTATTAAAAAAACTAATAGAAATATAGAAAGAATACGAATATTAATAAATGAATTCTTTTTTACTCTGCATCTTAAAGTGACTCAATATGACCCATTTACCACTTCTTTGAATACCAAAGATTCAACTCAAAAGCAATCATTAAAAATTTTTATAATAGAAAAGTTTCCTATTTCGACATCATTATTTGAATAAAGTTTTACAGTAAAGACTAAAAATTTGATCATCATAAAAAAAAAAAAGAGAGAGAGAGAGGGAGAAATATCTGTTTCTTTTCGAATTGAACTATCAACGATTTAAAGCAGATAAATGGATTGAACAAAAACCCCGTTTTTGTGTGAGATGGATAAAAAAGACTGATATAAGAGAAGATTTGGGTACTTGTTCTTGTTCTTTCGATTCGAATTTTATTAATAAGATACCTCCCGTTACTAATTAAGAACTATCTATCCCCTGACTCTCTGGGAATACTCAATCAGAACAAAAAAAGGATCCCCTTGGGGAAGGGGGACTCTCGAGGGACAAAGACAAACAAGTCCAGATTAGGCCCTTGCTCCTAATTTTTTAGTTTACCCTAACCCGGTACTTAATCCCATTTAATTTAATGTAATAACCTCCCTCTTGTTTATAATTAAGAGATAATTAAGAGATCCTAATAATTTGGTTACCCTATTTCCATTTAAGTTAAATTTTAATGGATAGAGAATAAGAGATAGGAAAGACATGCTCTTTCTTATTGTGATTCAAAATAAAATGTATCGTTGAAAATTCAAAAAGATATGAGACGTAAGGTTTTTCTTAAAATTAAGTAGCTAACCCCCTTCAATATGAAGGGAATGAACATATGATGAAAAATACGCCATACTTTATTAAGTTTTTAATTAGTTGAATTAAAAAAAGGGGTGTGACCCATGTTACCATCGTATCATCTTGATCACAAACAAATTTATTTAGTTATATCCGCATGCCATTTGCACTCAATTCAGTTAGTTCGGTTTGTGAAAAACAAAAATATGATTCATAGAAGAATCATTCAAAATAATAAAAGAAACAGGAATGACATTCTATCCAATATTAGGCATTTATACATAATATAATGTTATTTTCAAAATAAACTTTTACTCTGATACAATGTATATGCCTGGGACGAAAGGATTCGAACCTCCGAATACCGGGACCAAAACCCGTTGCCTTACCACTTGGCCACGCCCCATTTATATTTCCATTCTACACCTCTACACCAATAAAGAATAATATTAGTATTGGGTCTTGGTCAATTCCAGGGCAAATTTATATAAAAAATCTTTATAGAATAGATTAGAATCTTGCTAGGATTTTTACGCGTGTAGATATAGAATTCGGCCGAATTTATTGATCATTAGATATAATTCAATTAAGATATTCTATGAAAGTATGATTTCTTCTATTCTCCTTTGTTTGAGAATTGGAGAATTTTTGATTGGGTGGGTTCAAAGAAAAAGAAGGGTTTTTGTCTACCTTACTTTACTTCATTTTTCCTTATATCATTAACTCAATCAAAATGCAATTATCTCCAAGAACAAAATGTCTGTTATGCTTAATATCTTTAGTTTGATCTGTATCTGTCTTAATTCTTCCTTTTATTCGAGTAGTCTTTTCTTCGCCAAATTGCCCGAGGCCTACGCTTTTTTGAATCCAATCGTAGATCTTATGCCAGTCATACCTTTGTTCTTTTTTCTCTTAGCCTTTGTTTGGCAAGCTGCTGTAAGTTTTCGATGAGATCCTTAATATTATTCTAGAAAATTCATGATTTATTCGAAAAAAATTATAACAATTTATAAGATCAAAAAAGTCTTACACTATGAACCTTTGATTCAAAAATTGAAAGTCTTCGTTGGATAGCTGGGAGAAATACAAACACGGCTCACCCCGTATTCCCCATTCTGCCCTTTTGAAAGACCCTAATAGGATTAGGTTAGGATCCCCCACAATATCTAATTGGAGGTATGAAATAAATTTTTGGTAATGAAAGGCTCTTATGACAACTGAATTTGAATTTATGTGAAATTATTTTCTGTTTCTAGAAAGCACTTCATTTATTGGTGTCAAAATATTTGGTATAAAAAAATGGAGGATCTATTCTCTTTTCTCATTTTTCAAAAAAAAAATATCTTGGAGATTGTGTAATGCTTACTCTCAAACTTTTCGTTTACACAGTAGTGATATTCTTTGTTTCTCTATTTATCTTTGGATTCCTATCTAATGATCCGGGGCGTAATCCCGGACGTGAAGAATAAAAGGGGGGTTTTCATTTTTCTTACTTGATTTTCAAATTTTCTTAGGATTTTTTATCTATTCCACATGTTTAACTAGGAAACATTAAAAAGGATTGGCGAAATTTGAAAGATAAATCAAATATCAGGTCATCAACAAAAACGGAAAGAGAGGGATTCGAACCCTCGGTACGAATAACTCGTACAACGGATTAGCAATCCGCCGCTTTAGTCCACTCAGCCATCTCTCCCAATTTAAAAAGATAATTACTATGTTACATTACACATGAAATAAGGATTGAGAAAGTATTTCTTTCTCTTTCTTTATCTTATCTATATTATATCTACAACTTTTATTAGCAATTCCAGTTAGTTCAAGTAAGGGATCGAAAGATTCAATAGAAAAAAACAGAAAGAATACCCCTTTGCTTTGATTTTGTTCGAAAAGGTCCTTTTTTATTCCTGTGGCCTGGCCTGGTAAGTACCTAGCCGGGCCTTTTTTTGTTCCAACGAATCCTAGCTAAAACGGGTTCTCTAATTTGAAAAAAAGGGGGGTTGCTATTAAAGCAACAACAAAAAGACGAAGGACTGTTTCCATTCTTATTCTTATTAGATAAAAGAATATAACATAAATACGTCATTTATTATTATTCTTTCTTACTTTTTTGAATTTTTTAATCCCCACGAAAAAGGGCAACACTCTCATTTTCATGATTCTTTTATGATCTTGTCTTGATTACCCCAAATTATCCCTGTTCGACAAAAGGCCCTTTGGTATATAATATAATTGTATATAATAATCGCATTGTAGCGGGTATAGTTTAGTGGTAAAAGTGTGATTCGTTTTAGTAACCCCCTTAAATAGTTAAGGGGTCTTTCGGTTTGATTCATATTCCGATAAAAAACTTTATTTCTTAAAAGGATTTAATCCTTTACCTCTCAATGACAGATTCGAGGAAAAATATAAATTCTCGTGATTTGTATCCAAAGGTCACTTAAAAATTTTTAAATTGGATTATGAAATTGCGAAACATAATTATTCAATTGGATCAAGACTTCCAATTGACTGAGTATGAGTAAAGGATCCATGGATGGAGATAGAAAAGTATATTTCTAATCGTAACTAAATCTTCTAATTTTGTTTTTATTTGTAGAAAATAAATTGAAGCAAAATAGTATAGC